ATATTCCATAATAAAAAAAAAAAAAAAAAATTATCTTAATTAATTGTTTCTGAGTCACCGGTTCTTATTTCTTTTCTTTTGAAAGGGGTCGGTTAATAAAAAAAAAAATTAAGATATATAAAATAAAACTTAAATAGAATTTTCTAGCCTTAATTATTCTGAATCTTTCCAAACTACTTCAAATATTTAAAATCAAGAGGTTATAATTGGTCAAATGATATAAATAAGTCACTAGTGAAAAATAAATACGTATTTAATTTTATTAATACTGAATTGTTAATATTAAATTCAAATTTTTAAATAAAATTTTATGAAGATAAAAAATGAAAATTAGAATTTTCATTTTAATTATTACGTATTACAATAATTTTTTTATATCTATAGAACAAGGATAAATAATTATACCAAAAACAGTATTTGATATGAATCATAAAGCCCATAACTAAAACTATTTATTGTAATTCGGTTATTTAGAATCATTAACCAATTTGTTTTGTAACTAATTGTTTGTCTTCCATTACAATAAAAGCTATTTGTAGGAAATGCTATGATATCCAACACTTTAATTTTACGGAAAAAAAAGGGGGCAAATAAAATGCCTTTAAATTATGTATTTTGTATCCTTTAACAGATTAACTACTAGTCTCATTTGATAATTTAAATTTTGTGGACTCTTTCTTCGAGCTTGACCAATTAAATTAATATTAAATTAATTAATATAATAAAAAAAATTATTAAAGTTTTTTTTTATTAAGCGGGAGAAGGATTGGGTTATTAAACTTTTCGATTTTTTTATTACATGTATAAATGTAACATGACGAAAATAGAAAGAAAACGAAACGGACAATCTTTTTTTTTTTTTTTATCAACTTCAATCTATTTGGCATAGTGTACCTTATCGTTCTTATTAATATTTTATGTGATTTTTACCCCCCCCTTTTTTTTTGGAGTCTAATTTAGAGAAAAAATAGATAGAGAATAGTAAAGAACAATTGATTTTGAACAATAGATGTCTTTCACATCCAACCGAAAAACCTATTATAACTTTTTAATGGCAGTTCCAAAAAAGCGCACCTCTATTTCAAAAAAACGTATTCGTAAAAATATTTGGAAAAGGAAGGGATATAGGGCAGCATTGAAAGCTTTTTCGTTAGCGAAATCTCTTTCTACCGGGAGTTCTAAAAGTTTTTTTTGTGTAACAAATAAATAATCTGAATCGTTCTAATAACTAATAAAGTGATATAATTTTGTTTATAGTTTATTTATAAGTTATAAAAATGATAAATAATATTTATCAATTATAATTAATATTAACATCATAATAGTAAAAGAATAAATATTAATATATAAGATAAATTAAAATATAAACAATATACATTAAAAATAAAATAAATAAAAAAGAATTTGAATTAGTCTCATAATGTTTTAATTTAAACGAATATAAAATTGAATTTGTTTTACTTAAATTTGAAGCCAAATTTTTCTTTCGTTTCTGATATAGATAAGAATTCTGTTGTCTACTGAATTCTAAAAATGAATGGTACTTTTTTGTTTGAAAAAAGGGTAAACGCAAGCGCAAGGTTTCGCCTTTCATTTTAGTATGTTTTATCATTTTCCGGATGGGGATTATCACTTTCCCCATCGCCCTTACTCAATAATAAAAAGAATTTTTTTTTTAGTTATATTTTTGATTTTATATTATAAAGAAGAGGTCGTTGAAACTAATTGATTAAGTTTAAAATGTTTTTTTATAATCTTTTAAACCATTATTTTGGGTTTTAGAAATTATTATCACTATATAAATTCCTTAAACCCAATTAAATTAATAAAAGCCCCGTTTACATTTTTAGGTAGTTATATGACGAATGCGCCAATTTTGAGTGATCTATTTTAGATCCTATGTTTCGATTGGAAGATCGATCAAGATATAATATATATATATTAATTAAAAAATTTAGAAAATATTTTGAAGTACGGTACAATTTCTATACGAAATTTTTTTATATGATTGATACGACCATCCCAAATACCTAACTTAATGGGTTTGCTAAATCTTAACGCAAATTCTCTACACAACAAAAAATCCTAACGCAACCTAACTATGCAAATATTTACATAAATCTTTTGAGTGTATCGCTGAAATTGTGTTATATAAAAATTCGATTTTTTTATTAATCGATAAAATGCATTTTTTATTTTAGATTAATAAAATAAATGATAAAAGAAATTAATCATTAAAAAATGCAAACGAGGCAGAACATTTTTTTTACTTATATCCAGGGATTGAAGTAAAAATTATCTAGTTACAACTGTTCCATTTTAGTTTTAGGAGAGCATAAAGTAATAGCCTACGAAAAAATACATTGTTAGTTCAGTTAAATTGAAATAAAATTGACATCCTAAAATACTAAATAACTAAATAAAAAGATAATAATAAGAAAAATAAATATTATTAACGTTAACGAAAACGTTTTAATCCCTAATTTTTAAACAAGTTTTTATTCATCAATTTGAATGGTTTCCTAAAAAAAAATATTGGATTGAATTAACTCCTTCAAGCTCGACGATTGAATAAAAATAGGTTATTATGATTTCGAATAAGCCGCTATGGTGAAATCGGTAGACACGCTGCTCTTAGGAAGCAGTGCTAGAGCATCTCGGTTCGAGTCCGAGTGGCGGCATGGCATCTTCTAAAAGAGTAAGTCCTATAATGAATTCAATTCCCGATTTCAATTCCTATAATTGAGGGACGCCCTTATAAATTTAATAATTTTTATGATATTTTCAACTTTAGAGCATATATTAACTCATATATCCTTTTCGATCGTTTCAATTGTAATTACAATTCATTTGATAATTTTATTAGTCGATGAAATCGTAGGACTAGATGATTCGTCAGAAAAGGGGATGATAGCTACTTTTTTCTGCATAACAGGATTATTAGTTACTCGTTGGATTTATTTGAGGCATTTACCATTAAGTGATTTATATGAATCATTAATTTTTCTTTCGTGGAGTTTTTCCATTATTCATATTATTCCGTATTTTAAAAAACATAAAAACCATTTAAGCGCAATAACCGCGCCAAGTGCTATTTTTACTCAAGGTTTTGCTACTTCGGGTCTTTTAACTGAAATGCATCAATCCGCGATATTAGTACCCGCTCTCCAATCCCATTGGTTAATGATGCACGTAAGTATGATGGTATTGAGCTATGCAGCTCTTTTGTGTGGATCTTTATTATCACTAGCTCTTCTAGTCATTACATTTCGAAAATTCATAAGGATTTTTAGTAAAAGCAATAATTTAGAAAATGAGTCAGTTTACTTTAGTGAGATTCAATACGTGAACGAAAGAAACAATGTCTTACGAAACACTTCTTTTATTTCGTCTCAAAATTATTACAGGTATCAATTGATTCAACAATTGGATCGTTGGAGTTATCGTATTATTAGTCTAGGGTTTATCCTTTTAACCGTAGGTATTCTTTCAGGAGCAGTATGGGCTAATGAAGCATGGGGATCATATTGGAATTGGGATCCAAAGGAGACTTGGGCATTTATTACTTGGACCATATTCGCTATTTATTTACATATTAGAACAAATAAAAATTTTGAAAGTGTAAATTCTGCAATTGTGGCCTCAATGGGCTTTCTTATAATTTGGATATGCTATTTTGGGGTTAATCTATTAGGAATAGGGTTGCATAGTTATGGTTCATTTACATTAACATCTAATTGAATAAAAGACTTGACGAATAGAAACATAGGACGGCATACAGGTATATATACGAAAACTTCATGTAAACAATCAAGAACCATTTGAATCATTTCCATTACTTGATTCAAATGGTTCTCACAAATTCAAAAGATATCTAGTTATAATAGAATTCCAATTTATTTATTTTACTTAAAAGAATATAAAAGACTTATTTTTTTTTTTTTATTGTACAATCAACCATTTTTAAAATCATGGGATTTCAGTTTCATTTTTTGGTTTACTCACAAAAACTATCGAAAAAAATAATTGGATATAATAGCTTCGACCTTGTCAACTGATAATGATAAAACGAAATCGGGATAAACACCAATACCTATTACAGGTAAAAGGATAGAGATCGAAACAAATAATTCTCGCGGTCCAGAATCAAAAAAATAAGAGTTTGGGGCATTAAAAAGCTTGTATCCATAGAACATCTGGCGTAACATAGATAATGAATAAATAGGAGTTAATATCATTCCAATTGCCATTACAAAAGTTATTAATATTTTTGTCATTAAAAGATATTTTTGACTAGTAAGTATTCCAAAAAAAACTAATAATTCGGCAACAAAACCGCTCATGCCCGGTAATGCAAGAGAAGCCATTGATAAGATACTGAAAGTCGTGAATATTTTTGGAATTGCGATAGCCATTCCGCCCATTTCGTCGAGATAAACAAGACGTATTCTATCATAACTCGTTCCGGCCAAGAAAAAAAGCGCAGCGCCAATAAATCCGTGAGAGATTATTTGTAAAATGGCTCCGTTGAGTCCTGTATCGCTTATAGAACCAATTCCTATAATTATGAAACCCATATGAGATACAGAAGAGTAGGCTATTCTTTTTTTTAAATTACGCTGACCGGGAGATGTTGAAGCTGCATAGATTATTTGAATTGTGCCTACTATAATCAACCAGGGAGAGAATATAGAATGGGCGTTGGGTAATAATTCCATATTGATCCGAACCAATCCATACGCTCCCATTTTTAATAAGATTCCGGCTAAAAGCATACAAGTACTGTAATGTGCCTCTCCATGGGTGTCTGGTAACCATGTATGTAAGGGTATGATCGGTGATTTGACAGCAAAAGCAATAAGAAATCCAATATAGAATATTATTTCCAGTGCTACAGGATACGATTGATTAGCTGATGTTTCAAAATTTAATGTTGGTTCATTGGAACCATATAAACCAATACCCAAAACTCCCATTAATAAAAAAACGGAACTTCCTGCAGTGTACAAAATAAATTTTGTAGCCGAATACAAACGTTTCTTTCCCCCCCACATGGATAGAAGTAGATAAACTGGAATTAATTCTAACTCCCACATGATGAAAAAAAGTAAAAGGTCTCGAGAAGAAAATGGTCCTATTTGACCGCTATACATTGCTAACATCAGAAAATGGAATAGTCGGGAATCTCGAGTAATCGGCCGAGCCGCTAAAGTAGCTAAAGTTGTGATAAATCCTGTCAGTAAAATGGGTCCTATAGAAATTCCATCTATTCCCAATCTCCAGTAAAAATCAAAAAAATCGATCCATTTATAATCCTCTGTCAGTTGCATTAATGGATCATCCAATTGGAAACGATAACCGAATGCATAGGTTGTTAGAAGGAGTTCAATTGTGCATATACCTAAAGTATACCACCGAATTATCTTATTTCCTCTATGAGGGAGAAAGAAAATTAAGGAACCCGCGAATATTGGCAAAACTACAACTAGCGTTAACCAAGGAAAATTATTCATGGTAAAAACAAGATAAACTTGGACCAGAAAAACCCGTGCTCAAAATAAATAGTTTTTGAGCGCGGGTTTTTGTCGGTAAAGGTAAAAAAATCAAATGTATTCAAGTGGGGTTTTCTGGAACGTATTAATAAGCCAGACCCATACTTCGAGTTGTTTCATGCCATAAATAAACTCGAACACTCAAGAAATCTGTCGGACAGGCGGATTCACATCTCTTACAACCGACACAGTCCTCTGTTCTTGGAGCAGAAGCAATTTGCTTAGCTTTACACCCGTCCCAAGGTATCATTTCTAATACATCCGTTGGGCAGGCGCGCACGCATTGAGTACACCCTATACACGTATCATAAATCTTTACTGAATGTGACATTTTGATCTATAAATTTTTGAATGTCAGAAAGTTTCGATCTAGTAAACTTGTAAATGAATCATATATTTAGACACCAGATGAATCAATAATTTATCATAATTTTTCTAATCAATCTACTTCTGGATTGACTCATGCGATAGAGCCAAGATACTTTAATTTCTTACATTTTTGAAAACATGTATTATTACGTAATGTATGGTCATGGTAATTCTAATTTATGAATATTAGAATTTATATGATTAATACTACTTATTCAACAAATTCGATTGATTGATACGAGTTGATTTTCTGTTACGATAAATTGATGAAACAATAGCCGGGCCAATAGCTGCTTCAGCGGCTGCAATAGCTATAACAAAAATTGAGAAAATATTTCCTTTTAATTGGCGACTATCAAAAAAATCAGAAAATGTTACGAAATTCATATTAACCGCATTCAGTATAAGTTCAAGACACATAAGGGCTCTAACCATATTCCGGCTCGTGATCAATCCATAGATACCGATAGAAAATAAGTAGGCACTCAAAACAAGTACATGTTCGAGCATCATTGACCAACTCCTTATCAATTTCGATTCATTTCAATATGAACTGAACAACAATTCAACAGATTCAATTGACTAGAATAAAAAAAAGTACGGAACAAAGGCAGATTTTCTATTGTTAATAGATTTTCTATTGTTAATAGAATAGATTGAATAATTTCTATTTTAGACATAAACAATCTTTAATTAAAGGGAAATAAATGTAATGTAATAAAACCGAACAGAGTTTAATGTGCATTGCTAATTCTATAAATTTTTTACTGTCGCGCCACGGCAATTGCACCTATCAAAGCGGCTAAAAGAATTATCGAAACGAATTCAAATGGAAGAAAAAAATCTGTTGATAAATGAATTCCAATTTGTTGACTATTACTTATCAAATCTTGCTCTATAATCTGGTTTGATCTTGTAGTCCAAATAATTCCGTACCATGACGTATCCGTAATAATAATCATGAGTAAAACAAAAATACTTGTACAAACTGGCAAAGTAACCACATCCCCAATGGTCCAAAGATTCAAATCTTTGTAATATTCTGAACCATTCATGAACATCACAGCAAATACGATTAAAACATTTATAGCTCCCACGTAAATAAGGAGTTGTGCAGCAGCTACAAAATAAGAGTTTAATAGAATATAGAATAAGGATATACAAACAAGAACCAGTCCCAATGAAAAGGCAGAATAAATGGGGTTGGTAAATAATACCACCCCCATACCTCCTAGTATAAGAACCGATCCCAGAAAGACTAAAAGAAAATCATGTATTGGTCCGGGCAAATCCATTATATGTAAAATAAGAGATAAATAGAAATGTTTTTCATGACCTTATTGAGACCCGACCAGAAAATTTTTTTTTATGATTTTTGAGCAATTCCTAATTTAATCCTAAGTAAATAAATACTAAGGGATATGAATAAATGTGAGTACTATTATTGGACTAATTTCATTCTTTATCTGAAAGAGTCGTTCTAATTCTAAACTATATATTTTAAAACAATTATGGATATATTAATTAATGGATTTTCAATCCAAATTAAGACGCGTTTCTTACCAACCAATCAATAGTTGGTATTTGTAGTTATTGACCAAACAACACGAAAGAAACCTAAATTCCTTCTATATTAGTTATTAGTAAAGTAATTATAAATTATTCGTTAATAAGAGATTTACTTATTTATTTGAGGCGAATTCAAAATTGTTCGAATTGTATAATCGTCAATTACTGACATTGGTAAACGACCCAAAGCAATTTGATTATAATTCAATTCGTGACGATCATAAGTAGAAAGTTCATATTCTTCAGTCATTGATAAACAATTCGTTGGACAATACTCAACGCAATTACCACAAAATATACAGACTCCGAAATCAATACTGTAATTAAGCAGCCGTTTCTTGCGAATATCATTTTCCAATTTCCAATCAACAACGGGTAGATCTATAGGACATACACGAACGCATACTTCACAAGCAATACATTTATCAAATTCAAAATGGATTCGACCGCGGAAACGATCCGCGGTGATTAATTTTTCATAAGGATATTGAATAGTTACGGGTAAACGATTTGCGTGGGATAAAGTAATCATGAAACTTTGACCAATGTACCTTGCAGCTCGTACTGTTTGTTGACCATAATTCATGAACCCAGTTACCATAGAGAACATATCGTTAATATATATATGAATAGTTTTATGTTTGTTTATTTCTCTTGTTTGAGACACATTGTGAATATAGAATGTTACTTTACAGTGAAAAGAGTTGGAAAGAAGTTGTTAATAATAGATTACCGAGAGAAATAGGTAAAAGAAATTTCCATCCAAGATTCAATAGTTGGTCCATTCTTAGCCTCGGTAAAGTCCATCTTGTTGTGATAGGAATGAACAAGAACAAATAAGTTTTAGCTAATGTAATAAAGATACCAATTATCGCTCCAAAAACGCCACATGTTTTATTTATTTCAAAAAGCTCAGAAACATATATGTCCGGAATAGATATATTCCAACCTCCCAAGTAAAGAACTGTTACAAATAATGAAGAAACCAATAGGTTTAGATAGGAAGCAACATAAAATAACCCAAATTTTATACCCGAGTATTCGGTTTGATAACCTGCTACTAACTCTTCTTCTGCTTCTGGTAAATCAAAAGGTAATCTCTCACATTCTGCTAGGGAAGAAATAATAAAAATGATAAACCCTATAGGCTGACGCCACAAATTCCATCCCCAAAAACCATATTTTGATTGCGCCTCAACAATATCAATTGTACTTAAACTGTTAGATAATTATAGTCGGTGATACCATCACTGTTACCATCGCTATTACAGAACCGTACATGAGATTTTCACCTCATACGGCTCCTTGAAGGCCAGAAATAAATATAGGGACCGCGTCAGTATTCTTTTTTGAATCTTGATATGTTTGTAGGATGGATAACTATCGGCCGGTCCCAAATTAGACCAATTAAATTCTGTCTGTTAGAATTATTTTAATTCAAAATAAAATCAAAAAAGTACTTCTGAATTGATCTCATCCTTTCTTTAATTTAATTAATTTCAATAATAATTTCAATTCTTCTTTGTTCAGTAATAACTTAACTGTTCAATAAAATACTTCTTGTAAAAATATCAATAACCCGTTGGTTTCACGTACGAAAAAAAAATTCTATATTAATTAATGAATTATGACACAAATTCTATATCTATTAATATGTATATGGGAAAGAATAAAAGTAACAAATAATAAATAAAGTATATCTTTTTTTTTTTTTCGTTCCTATTCTTCTTTCTATTTCTGAGAAAAAGAGGGCTTTCAAAATAAAGTAAAGGATTATTTCGTTTCGAATAGTTATTTATTAAATCGGTGGATAGGAGTATACTCTGGATCGGAATCGTGTCATGGGGAGTACTGCCTGATCATTTCTACCAACTTAAAGCCCCAATTAGTATTCTTTGTTTGTATATTATGTAAAAATGTCCTTTTGGAGAATTTACATAGTCTCCATTACTAATCCTTTCCATATGTTCGTGTTTCTAACCATCCACTCGTTTTTGCTCAATCCCCCGTTATGCTAATACATAAAAATGATAGTGAAAACTCAATACGGTTGATCTTTTGAACCCGCTTCAAGTCAGGATGACTAATCAACCAATCTTGGGGGAAACGGTCTCTTCTGTTTATGTTTATTTCCGCTTAACTCTCTAACTCTTATACATAGAAAATGAGAATCAATCTTTTTACTGCGAATTTATATATAAGCTGTTTTCTTTCACTCATATAACTATTTGATTTAGTTCATCAACCCGAATAATGAATAAAAAAAAAATTAAGATATCTACTCAATCCATTCCAACCCTTTCCTTGAAAGGAAGGAATAGAGAAAAGTTTATGTCTATGTATCAACGAATCGCACGTAGAGATATTGATAACACACATAAAGTTAATGGTATTTCATAACTAATCGATTGAGCAGCAGCTCGTAGACCGCCTAAAAAGGAATATTTATTATTTGACCCGTATCCCGACATAAGAAGTCCAATTGGAGCAATACTGGAAATAGCAATCCATAAAAAAACACCGATATTGAGATCCGCTAAAACAAGGTGATATCCAAAAGGAACTACTGAATAGCTTACTAAAATTGATATGACTGCTATGGATGGCCCGATACTGAATAAACGAGTATCCCCCCTAGATGGAAAAAGATTTTCTTTGAAAAGTAGTTTTGTCCCATCTGCTAGAGCTTGAAGAACTCCCAAAGGGCCGGCGTATTCAGGTCCAATACGTTGTTGTATCCCTGCCGATATTTCTCTTTCTAACCATACAATTACCAGTACGCCTATTGTGATTCCCACTACAAGAGTCAAAATAGGAACAAGAACCCATAGAATTCCATAAACCTCTTTAAAAAATTCTAATCTAGAAAAAGAATCGATATCTTGTACTTCCGGTGTATCAATTATCATTTCAACGATCAACTTCTCCCATAATGATATCTATACTACCTAGTATCGTCATAATATCAGCCAATTTCATTCTTTTAACTAACCGCGGAAGAATTTGCAAATTGATAAAACCCGGCGGGCGGATTTTCCATCTCCAAGGAAAACCACTCTGATCCCCTATGAGAAAAATTCCCAATTCTCCCTTTGGGGCTTCTACTCTCACATAAAGTTCTTGTTTCGGCAATTCAAATGTAGGAGACGGCTTTTTACTAATAAATCGATATTCAAAATCATTCCATTCCGGATTCCTTTCTCTATCAAAGTATCGTATTTCTAAATTCTCATAGGGTCCCCCTGGAATTCCTTCCAGGGCCTGTTGAATAATTTTTACGGATTCTATCATTTCACCAATTCGGACTAGATAACGAGCCAATGAATCTCCTTCTTTTTGCCACTGTACTTCCCAATCAAATTCGTCGTAACATTCATAATGATCAACTTTACGAAGATCCCATTGTATTCCGGAAGCTCGCAGCATTGGTCCCGATAAACCCCAATTTATTACTTCCTCTCTACCAATAATGCCTACTCCCTCGACTCGTTCTAAAAAAATAGGATTTCGTGTAATAAGTTTTTGATATTCAGCAACTCTTGTTAAAAAATAATCGCAGAAATCCAAACATTTATCTATCCAGCCATGAGGTAGATCGGCCGCTACTCCTCCGATACGAAAATAATTATGCATCATTCTCATACCGGTGGCAGCTTCGAATAGATCATATACTAATTCTCTTTCTCTGAAAATATAGAAAAAGGGAGTTTGTGCACCAATATCCGCCATAAAAGGACCGAGCCATAACAGATGAGAAGCTATACGACTCAACTCCAACATAATTATTCTGATATAGCTGGCTCTTTTAGGTACTTGAATATTTCCCAACTGTTCCGGTCCGTTTACAGTTATTGCTTCTGTGAACATAGTAGCTAAATAATCCCACCGTGTTACATAAGGCAAATATTGTATAATTGTTCGATTTTCCGCAATTTTTTCCATTCCTCGGTGTAAATAACCCAATATTGGTTCACAGTCAATAACATCTTCACCATCTAGAGTAATGATGAGTCGAAGAACACCATGCATTGATGGGTGGTGGGGGCCCATATTGACTATCATGAGGTCTTTTCTTGTAGCCGGTATATTCATAGGTTTTTCCTCGATTCATTCTTTCATGAATTGCTGAAAACGAAAAAAAGTTCATTAAAATTCAAGATCTAATAAATCAAATAATTCAAAATGCCTTTATAAAAATAAAATTAACGAGTTTTTGACTCCCGAATATCCAACCGATTAATTAATTCTTTATAACATATTCTATTTTTCTTTGACAAATAAGACAGTAATCGTTGGCGTTTTCCCAGAATTTTACGTAAACCTCTCTGAGATAAATAGTCTTTTTTGTGTAATTGTAAATGTGAAGTAAGTCTTCGTATCCTATTGGTGAAACTAACTATTTGAAATTCAACAGATCCTCTGTTTTCGTCTTTTTCTTCTTGTGAAATAACTGAGATGAATGAATTTTTTACCATAAACTGAAATCTTCTCTCCCCCCCCTCTTTTTATTTTAAGATATTTTTTATTGATAGATATCTTTATTGATCAGTAATAATAATGCCCCTAATTTTTATTTGGTATATACAATAATTTGAATTTCGTTATTAATTTCTAATTTTTTTAATTTAATAAAACTTACTCAATCCTATTTTCATTTTAAAATTGGATTTGAAATGAAAGGGGATACAAAAGTATGGTTGGTTTCTTCACTCACAAAAGATAAAAGTTTAGACCTAAAATAAGAAAATTTTGTTCATTCTAGATCTAATTGATATGTCATTGAATTAGTATCATGTATCAGAATGGAATGTAAGACAATGTATGCGTGCATCTCTTTGTCGTCATAGACCAGATATGGTATGGGAAATATAGGAAAAATTTACTATTAATGAATTTTCAATCGCGGATACATATGTATCCTTACCATACTGAAACAACTGCCATTATTGGTATTAAACCAATAACGATTCATACAAGCTAAATCTTCTAATCGATAATTGGGCCAAAGAAATAGCTTTAATTTTATAAGTTTTTTTTTATATTTTTTGCTTTTATCCACAACTTGACTGTTTACCTCATTCCCATTACAAAAAGATGCCTTTCTATGTCTATTCTTAGAATTTAAACAAATTAGAATTCGCAATTCTCTACGACGTCTAGGCGATAAAATATTTTCAGGAACAAACAAATCATAATTTTTTTTATATCTATTTCCAGTCATCTTTTGATGTTTTGTAATGACTTCATCAGAATTCTTATCAACATGTTTTTTTTCTCGGTATCTTTGATTTATTTGATGTTTACTTTTATGAACTAATGAAATACCGAGGGTTTGATACATAATAAATTTTCCATCATTTTTTATAGCTAGACGAATTGGTTCAATAATCAAAAATCCCCTTTTAATAAATTCTGTAAGAGTTACATCTTTCTGAATCGTCAAAATATCCAGACTCATTTCGCCCCTTTGAATAGAGGATATAGTAATTTCTCTTGGATTTATCAGTCTAAGCAGGAGACAATATACGTTGATGTTATTGATTATTTTTTTATTTAAAGAATCATCCCATCTCAATTGAAAATACAAATACCTTTTTAGGAAGAAATCAAACTCCGCTTTTGTATTGATCTTGTATTGCTTTTTATTTCTATGTTTTTTCATGTCCGATCCCGTATAATCTTCTTCAACATCTTTTTCTTGGTTTGAAAGAGCTGATTTAAGATCTGCTTGGCCCGTGGATTCTTTTTCTCCTTGATTTCGGTTTTCTAATTCAAGAGATTTTTTTTCATTCGACGATATTGATATAAAAGGATCTCTTTTTTTATTTCCAGTGATGCTTTTGTTTTCACTAGCATTTTTTTTTATATTAGAATTAAAAAGTAGTAATTTAATTGGTATAACCCACGGTTTCATTTTATACGTATTATAAAGTCTCACAAATTCTGGCAAGAACCAAAGTTCCAGATTTGATATGGGACGACTTAGTATTTCTTCATTCATTCCCATCCAATCCAAAAGGGGTTTTTGATTGGATAGGTTGATTTTTTGATCTTGCTGAAGTGTGAGATAAAAAAGACCCTTATTATTGATTTTATCAATTATTTGATACTTATTAACCCTAGTCTTAGTATATTTATTACTGTTAGTGTCAGTATCAATATTGATCCAGGCCTCAATATCGACCTTCGTTTTAAGACAAAAATCGAGAATTCTCCAATCAAAATATTTTCTATCCGTATTTTTATCCATATCTCGAATATCATCTTCTACCATATTAAATGATTTTTGTTTATGTGTGTTGTAATTATAAAAAATATCTTGGTTAGTTTTTACTTGGAATGGTGATCCATAAATTGAAGAGTACTTCTTAGTTTCATAATTTATAGATTTATATGCTAAAAGATCATATCCATATTGTTTTTTAAAATTATCCTTTTGATTCAATAATAAATCCGTTTCAATTTTTGTTTTTTTTTCGTAGTGAATTAATTCATCTTTTTCATATAAATCACACAAATCTTTATATAAATCTTTATTTTGAGCTATACAGTTCAATATATTTCGCCATTTTTGTGGTACTACTCTAGACCATTTAATTTGAGATACATCACATTGATATTGATAATGACTCCTTAACCAATTTGTCCATTGATTCATTCCAGAATTGCGAAGATTCTTAGGTCTTAATTCGGAATGAAATAGTTCTTGTCTTACAACAAAAAAATCCTTTATTTCATTCTTAAGAAAAAAGGGGGTTCCATTATATTGAAATACGGATTTCAATTTCTCTAACTTAATAAGTTGGGTTTGTGATAATTTGTAAAATACATATGCTTGTGAAAAGTAAGATAAGTCAAAAAAAGTCTTTGAATTTTTTTGACTAAGACTAATATTAGTATTAGAAAGTGACTCTTTTATAATCGAAATAAATTTAATTAAACTTTGATTTGTTTTATTAATTCTTTCTTGATTTGCTTCATTACTGTTAATGTTTTTATTAAAATTTTTTTTTGTTGATTCAAGAAAAAGTTGTGTATTGATACTAGGAATATTAATCATAGATAGAAAGATATCTATGTATATCTTTTCAATGAAAAATATTATAAAATAATGGGATTTGCGGATTAATCGAGCAGTTCTTCTTTTTAATATCTGCCAAATATTTTTTTGTGATTCCAATCTTTTATCATCATAACTTATTTTGTTAGAACTCAAATTTCTATCTGAAGTTATAAATCCCTTTTTCTTGTCTTTTGTAATTTTTTCTATTTGATTTATGATTGTGTTTATTCTATCAGTCAGATCTTGCATTTTTTTTTCTGTTAATGAATAATTTGTCCAATTCTGAGATCTAATTTGAATGGACGATTCCTGAATCATCCGATTACTGATTATTGAATCTTTTTTAATTTCACTCAATTCATATACTTCTATTTTTCTCAATCCAAATAATATAATTGGGTTTATTTTTGAGAGTTCTTTTATTATTTCTTTTATAAACAGAATGTT